ATTATTAATTCGACACAAGAAAGGGTTGTGGAAAATTCCGTTTCTTGTGTCAAGGACTAGTAGACGAACAATCCCCCCTAAAATCCTTTGTTCCTCTCATTTATACTTTGGTTTATATTCTCCGCTTATTTATCTTTTGTTTTGATTCTATTCAAATATAAAACTATTGATTCGTTCTATATCATACCGTTTGAATTTGGATTGAAAAAACAAAGAAATAAAGAAGAGTTAAGTAAAATCAAATAGTCTTCTTCACAATATACAAAGAATATAAACAAGCAAAATTTTTTTGATTATACATAATTACATAACATAATTGCCAACAAAAATTTGTTTATTTTTAGAGCTTGATGTTGATAAATCCGCGGATCTAGAAATTCATTTCGGACAATTGAACCTTCTCAAACTGTTTCTTTTTAAGAACCAAAAAGATTTGTGCCAAAATAACAGATGCCAAGAATAGCAAAAGACCTTGGACACGTAATGGATCTTGAAGTACTATTTCCGCATCCCCCTGACCAAATCCACCCACATTAGGATTACTCGTTAATGGTTGATCAAGTTGGATGGATTCGCCCTCTGAAACAAGAAGTTCCGGTCCTGGAGGGATAATATCAACCACTTGACGTCCATCCGATGCATTCGCTATGGTTATTTCGTACCCCCCCTTTTCTTTTCGTATGATTTTGCTTACTATACCTGCTGCTGTAGCATTATAAACATTATTGTTACTCTTGCTCCCGTCGGGATAAATCTGACCCCTTCCCCTGTTCCCGCCTACGTATATGGGATATTTTAAGAAGTGAACATCTTTCTTAGTAGCGGGGTCCGGGGAAAGAATAGGAAAGGTGATTTCACTATATTTCTGACCAGGAACAGGACCTATCACAAGAATATTTTTTTTAGTGGGGCGATAGCTCTGAAAAGACAGATTTCCTATCTTTTCTTTTATCTCGGGCAAAATACGATCGGGAGGGGCTAATTCAAACCCCTCGGGTAAAATAAGAACAGCCCCTACATTCAAAGCTCCTTTTTTACCATTAGCAAGAACTTGTTTCAGTTGCAGATCATAAGGAATTCGAACAACTGCTTCAAATACAGTATCAGGAAGTACCGCTTGTGGAACCTCGATATCCACGGGTTTATTAGCTAAATGGCAATTGGCACATACAATACGGCCAGTCGCTTCTCGTGGATTTTCATAACCCTGCTGTGCAAAAATGGGATATGCATTTGAAAGGGGTGCCTGGGTTATTATATATATCATGAGCGATACGGAAATGGATCGAGTAATCTCTTTCTTTATCCAAGAAAAGGTATTTTTAGTTTGCATGGTCCAATCATTGATCCCGAAAATTTATACAATAAAATTAGGCAGGTCGCTAGTATAGTTCCCTATCTATAATTTTGCTATTTACTTAAATATAAATAATTTTACTGGAATATTGAAGGAATCCCTTGGATGGGTAGAAAGAATAAGTACAATTTTGAATGTTTTGCTTATCCACAAAGTAACAAATATTATAATTGGATCGTTCAATCATTTTTCAGTCATTCATTGAATGATAAATCACTACAAGTGAAGGAGATACACGATTTAAATAACGAAAGATCCAATATTTAAAAATTGTATCTAAAATGACTGGAAAAGTAGAAACAAGACCGGATATAATTTGATCATTATGAGCAAATCCAAAATCTTTGTAGACAGAGCCAATCATTAGTTCCCAACCGTGGGGCGAATGGAATCCTATACATAAATCAGTTAATAAAAGAATAGAAAAAGCTTTTATTGTGTCGCTTAAGTTATATAGGAATTCTTGAACCCAAGAGTTAAGAATAGCAAGTTCTTCATTACCTATAATAGAATAACCACTTAGAATAACGAAACAGATTATATTTGTCGAGAAGTGTAAAATTGTATGCGTGCGATCCTCATTGTGCATCTTGATCAATTGGATCGTTTCTTTGTAGATTTCGATGCGAGGCTTTTGTAAATGTGCTTCCGGGTATTCCTTTAACATTTCGTCCAAACGTAGGAGTTCCTCTAAGTCTATGAATTTTTTTAGAATACTCTTTTCTTGAATATCATTCAAAAAGATTTCGGATTGCCTAGTATTCCACCAATTTGTAACCCAAGATTCCAGACTTTTATTAAATGAGAGAGAGATCCACCAAGGCAAAAATACTATAGATGCAAGATATAGAAGGGAAATTAATACTTTCTTTTTTGCCATTTTTTCGTCTGTGAATTTTTTAATTTTTACTGAACGCACCTCGTTCGTCGACTCTATACGATACTAATATTTCTATCAAGCATAAGTTCTATTACAAGTTATCGAGCCCATGAATCTATTTCCTATTTTTTTTGTGATTCAGTACAGTGGTTAGTCCTTGAATTTAGAAAGAATACAGAAATAGAATAAGAAAAAGCCCACTTCAAATTAATAGTAGTCGGATTGCGAGACGAAAGAACTCCCGTTCTATCAAAATATCAAATATTTCTAAAAAAAAAAATTCTTTACTTTATTATATTATGATTTATTATGAAATGTTTTGTTTTAATATATGATGAATCTAGTATTTAGATTTGTTGCTGAATTGAGTTAAGTGGGTTTACATACGCATAAAAAAATTGTGGACACAAACAATTTTGTTTTAGAATTATTTCGTAGCGTTTGCTTTGGTTCGAATAAGCGTTCTGAAGAAACTTCAGTTAAGTTATGCTATATAAAAAAACGAGGATTCTTGAGTTTTTTCTCTCTTGCAAAGTATTCATTCTTCAGTTCCTTTTTTCAAAATACTTCAATTGGTACACGCAAGAAATAGGCCAATTCAGCAGCTTTTTGCTCAATTTCTCGTGGAGTCAAATTCTCATCAGTACGAGTCAAGGGAATGGCCCCCTGGCCTTTGATTTCCATATAAAGGACACGACGAGCATAAATACCTTCTTTAATTTCTATTCTGATGGACTGAATGTCTTTCATAAGGAATCGGAGGAATATGCGACGATTTTTTCCAGGAAATCCCCAACGAAAAATACACACTACGCCCTCTTTTATATCGAATCGATCATAACCACTACCTACATTCCACGAAATTGTGCACCACAAATAGGAGCTAATAAAAAGACCTGCGATCCCATAGAAAGACATCACGATCCCTTGTGGAAAAAAAATTATTTGCTGAGAAGGAAATAAAGATATAAAATTCCTACCAAAATAACTGGACGTTCCAACCAATAAAAACCCTAATGAACCTAAAAAAAGAATAAAGGCCCAGCAGAAATTACTTGTTTTTCGGGACCCCGCTATAAGTTCTATCCATATACGTTCTGATCGCCAACTCATACTATAACTAGACCTAGTTGCATTTTATTGGAATTGGGAGAATAACAAAAATAAATTTTATTTTACTTTTTTTTGTTTCCGAAGTAACTCTCATCAACCAGCACTATTATGATGTGAACGTTTAGGGGTAATTCATCGAATTTCTTAGGTCCAAACTAAAATAGTAACATCCCTTTCACATGATTTCCGAATACATATAGATATATTGACTTTACATTTCAGAAATTCTCCCCGATCCCGATCTATTTGAAAATAGTGATAATTCATTTACCCATAATATCATGTTTATACATACATAAGAGCTTATGACCGAAGGAAGCCACATGTTATACCATATTCTACTAAATAGATATCCGTGTTATGATCCAAGTAAGTCTTGAAAAAAAAAGATTCGTCCTTATTGTATCTAAAAAATCTTGTTTTTTTGAACATAAAGAGATAAAGAAGCCATTGCAATTGCCGGAAATACTAAGCCCACTAAAGGCACAAAAATTGAGGGGAAGCTGTTGAGAGTTATCATAGAATGGGTACCTCGATTTAATATTTGTACCTGTTATTTATTGTTATATTTATTGTTTTATATTAATATTTTAACTTTATCCTTATATTGTTATAAAGATATATTATAATTCATATATAATTGTTATATTATACTAAGTATACCTAAGTGAGTATATATACTTAATAGGGAGTATATAAGTATATGTTTTAATAAATATATATTAATTAATAAAATCCAATAAATATGTAAATAAATGGACCTATAAATCTTTCTACATGTTTCTACATGAAATATATGTATGATAATCCACCCTTTATATTATTCGTATTATTAGTTATTATCTTTATATTATTCGTATTATTAGTTATTATCTTGTTCTTGTCTTATAAATTTAATAATTTTATAAAATTTACTAAAGAAAGGATTTATTACAAATTCTCAAAGAATTCATTATAATAATACGACCCAACAAAAAGGATTTTTAGTGGGGGGTGATTTTTGGGAGATATAGAAAGATGCAAGACCTTGTTAACCAATTTCACGGAAGAAAGAATTCACTCTTTTATTTTTTTTAATAGGGATTTCCTGGTTAGTAACCAGGAATATCGATAAAAAGATGATCTGGATGATTCTTTCTACAATTAAATCTTATGTTACCAAAGAAAAAATCCATTCTTCGTATTTTTACTTTGATTCCTATATTTGATTCCTATAAATTAAATAACTACTTGATCACCACACATAAAAAATTTTATTAAGTTTTAATAAATTAATACTCTTATTAAATTAAGACTCTAAGGCTCTACTTGATCGATCTAATTTTTATTCAAAGGAAAGAAAGCATGTAGCCGAAATAACTCACCCAGAACGCCCTTTAAAGGATTACGTGGTACGATTGGATCGAATAAGCCCTTATGGAATAAATATTCAGCCACTTGTGAATCCTCAGGTACTGTCTTATTCAATGTTTGTTCAATTACTCTTTTACCCGCAAATGCAATGTAAGCATTGGGTTCGGCAATAATGATATCTCCCAACATACCAAAGCTGGCCGTCACCCCACCTGTGGTAGGGGATGTAAGGATTGATACATAAAATAACTTTTTATTTGATTGATAATCATATAAAGCAGAAGATATTTTAGCCAT